CAATTTCTTGATCTTCAATTTTTGGAAATTTATGAAATTCTTCCGTCAAGCCCTGATTAATGAATCTATAAAATCCCTCAAATTGAATCTGACTAAATCCAGGTATTGTGGACATTCCCTCATTTCCATTCCGGAGCATCTTAATCTTAAGTTTCCTGTTTATCGAAAAAATCCCATTATTGACTCACTATTCATCGAACCATACGGATCGATCTAGCAATGATGGAATGTATATTCTGTTTACTGAATCACATGAAATTTCAGCCAACTCCATATATGTAATGTAATGTATTTCATACGTATGAACGGAAACGAGACGGAGGAATGAAGAGCATTTTCGACGCAAGTTCGAATTTGCGACAAGTACAAATGGAAATGAATTGATAAAACATTCCTGGAAAAAAAATTCTATCACTTCCACTTATGGAGTCTTGTATAGAATATAAAAATTGATCCAATTTCTACCTATTATTATGATATTACGATCAGATTGGGTACCAAAAAAATAAATGGATTCAGGATTAAATCTGCTCTTTATGAATGAGATAAAGACAGAATAATCAGGAGCAGTATAGAATTTCCTTTTTTTAGCACACTTTAATGTTCAAAAAAGAATTCGCGGATTCTTTTTGGTAGTAGAATTTATAGATAGAATACGATTGAATTGCGTAATAGTAATAGGAGTAGTATTTATTAAGTACATGCCGATATACCTATCCGCATATCGCATCTTTTATCGTAATTTTACTTGTGGCAACAGAAGTCAGGTCGCACTATATCATAATTCCTATTTTCTATTCAAAATATTCAATGAAAAATTTAAGCACGATAATTCTCTATAGGGATATGTACATAAGAGAAAGACCCAATTCGGTATCTGTGTAACAATTTCTGTTCTGGGGTTTACATATACACATATATTTTGTTATAATTGAAATTGAAAAGGATTGATTATTGAAAATAATTGATACTGATTAGTCGTAAATCAATTTGATTTTGTTATACCATTAAAGAAACACAATTTGAGATACAAATTTAAGAACCGTTCGCTAATTCTAAAGTAAAAATAGTTAATGGTTCCAATTTGTCCTGAATTTTTCGGTCTGTGACCGGAAATCTATTTTTTCTCTTTTCAATAGAAGGAGAAGGGAAGTTTTTAAGCAGTGTGTCTTTTGAGATACAATCAATCGAAGAGAATAATCTAAACTGGATCCAATAAAAAATAGGGATTAATTTTTGAAAAGGGATAAGTACAATGGGATTCAAGATCCAAAAAAAATGAGTAATAGAATATGGATGGATAAAAATATTATCCATTTTTTTTGGATCAGATTTGGCGGCATGGCCAAGTGGTAAGGCGGGGGACTGCAAATCCTTTATCCCCAGTTCAAATCCGGGTGTCGCCTGATCAACAAAAGACTTGAAATTTCTTATTCTGCTGATCTAACTCGACAAATTCTTGCCCCGCAAGAAGCAGAGGCAAACGACTAGGCCTGTCGATACTTGATTTTGAGAATCCATAATTCTATAAAAAAAAACTGTAAATTTTTTTTTTCTCAAAATCTGGGTTCTGGGTACCGGTCCAAACCGGTACCAATAGGTATGAAGTAACCCTTACTTATTAATGATTGATTCGGACATTTATTTGATTTATGATATCAATTGAATCAAATAAATAGTTAGAGTCAATTCTGGGATTCAGAATTACGAAAGTAAGAGGTCGGAAATCTTAGTATCCAAAGGTTCCTAAAGGACACTCCATTTTTGCTCCTAGGATTGAAGAAGAGATTATACGAAAGACTATCAAGACTTCCTAATTATCTTACACTACCTATACTAAATACTAAAATAGTGTCTACTGACTCTGTCTGGAATTAGATTGAATAGAATAGGCTGATGGGAAATCAATTTAGAAGTTGTGGAAAGGACTGAAGATACTTTGTATCCAGACTCACGAGAGGCTTTGAGTACTCAAACATTCAATCAACATGGTTGGGCGGCTCTTATTTATAGAGTAAAAAGAAAAGTTGAAAAAAAAAAAATTCTTTGCCCGTGTAGGGGATTACAAAAAAAAGAATGTATGTAATAATGATGGTGGTGTCTTACCATTCCATTCTTTCACAGAAAGAAAGACGTAAGCCTTAGATCAAATAAAATAGAGGTATCTGATAGATGGTTATCTATCTTGATGGTATATTTTGACGTCTTTTGCTTATGAAAGAAAGGTAACAAACAATAGGTCTTACTATTTCTACATGTTCCATTAGGAGCATTCCTTTGCTATTTCCAAATAAAAGGTGTGTGTATCGTATTTGTGCTTAATGCTTCCCGATTCTACCAGAAATTTTATAATATAGGAACTTGTTACGAGTAGATTCATTGGATTAGTTCATCAATAGCCTTAAGTCAGAATCCTATTTTCTTTTGACTCTGCACCATTGATTCCACTATGATTATTGATCAATAATCAATAATGAAATAATTCCTTCATAGAGATAGGAGACATAATTCACATGGATATAGTAAGTCTCACTTGGGCTGCTTTAATGGTAGTCTTTACATTTTCCCTCTCACTCGTAGTATGGGGAAGAAGTGGACTCTAGGGGTACTACTAATTGAATAATCGATTGAGTGATCGAATTGTATCAATCGTTTAATTGATCGTTTTGCGAAACTAAAAAAAAAAAAAAGATTCCTTGGTTTCGTTTTATTTTATTTTTATTTTATATAGTTAATATATGCCCATACCCATACTATTTTTCCTCCATTGATTTTTTCGATGGATCTCGGGACTTATACTTATATATATATATATTTTTTTAGTTTATTAATATATATATTTTTAGTTTATTATATATAAATAAATATATATTATATATAAATCTAATTATTAATATAAATCTATATATTAAGTTATAAGTTATAAGAAGCCTAGGAATTAGAAGAGTTGGCCTTGGATTATTTTGGATTGATCGAAACCCATACAAGTAGATGTAGCGAAAAAAAAAGAAATAGAATTAGACTGCTATTTCGATGTATATGTATTAGATGTACATCTAATACATGTACATATTATAAATTGATCTATATCTATATAAAACCATATCTGTATACAACTTTATATGATAAAATTTATATGATCATACTATTTAATGATCATACTATTTATATGATAATAAATTTATATGATAAAAATATACAATACTATCTAGTGCGGTAGAAAGAACTATATATAATATAGTTCTTTCTACCTCACTATCTCAGATACTTATGATTCCAGCCAAATCATTTCATTTAAAACTTGGAGTTTTAATCCCTTTCTTTTATTTCTTCAATCATTGATAAGAACTAATAATCCAACCAAGTTTCAGTTAAATTAATCATTTTGACTGACTGTTTTTACGTAGATGATAAGTAAAAAAGCAGTAGGAACTAGAATGAACAGTGCAGTAGCAATAAATGCGAGAATATTGACTTCCATAATCTCATTGTTTTTTTTACTTCACAATAACTCGGGATCTAATCCCATAGAGATAAGAAATTTGACTCCTGTCAATTCAATGGGATGAATTGAATTCTGATGATACTGAATCGGATCAATATTATGAATAACAATATCTGATCTATCAAATCGATTCATCGTCGAGAATTGAATAGTATAACATAAGAAAATCTTTTATTTTATCCATACTAAATCCGAAATGGGATTCTTTATTGGATCAGGAATTCCATTGAATTTTTCATCCTTTTTTCTACTTTTTTTTTTCTTTTCCATAACCTACTGTCTTTGTCTTCCTTATACAACTCTCTTTCCTTATACTTATACATACAATTATGAGATATTATATGACCGGTATTCTATGGGTCACACAGATCCAAACAGTAGAAGTGAGATGGAAAAAAGGACGGGTGTTAAGTGGAAAAGATCTAATATTCCAACAAATTTACTAAAAAGGGGTGTTGCTTGGTCTTTTATTTTATTAGTATAGTATCTCTTTCTCTTCTTCTTTCTTGGATTGAGACTAGAACGCATACATCAAAAATTCAGTGTGCAATTTGCATGAGAATAGATAGATTGTTTCCAATTAGTAATTGAGGATACACGAACAAAGTCGAGGTAATTATGTTAAGTTCATTGTGTATCGTACAATAAACGAATACAATTTGTGTATGTACTCCCGGTAAAAATAGGGGAACTCTATTCCATTTCATTGTTCAAGAACAATTGAAAAAGAAAGTCAGACGAGTATGGTATCTATTAAAATACTGAATATAGTAATGCCACCGATTGTACCAACTTACATATGTCTCCCCTTATCAATCGGTATTAGTGAAAGAAATTGAAATTCCCGTACTTGTCTGATGATAAATGCGAAACGAAAAACAAAAGAAATAAGGATCCCCGCTGGGGATTAGATCTTGCTACCTGTCCCCCCTTTCGCAGAAAATGGAGAGATGAATTGATAAATTCATCGGATCCTAGTTCGGGACTGACGGGGCTCGAACCCGCAGCTTCCGCCTTGACAGGGCGGTGCTCTGACCAATTGAACTACAATCCCAGCAAGGTGTATGGCATACATATTCTTACTAGTTTTATAAGAACATTCTATTCGTTGTGTTGTAACAGAAACACGAATGATATACTGAATATCCACATGGATATGGAATATAGTGAGAGCGACACGGATTACTAGTAACGAGTGGTTATTTTATTGCCAAAAAAATGGATAATCAATTTTTCAATGAGAAAAAGAACTATTTTCATTTTTATGATACTTAATCTTAATTAAGTATCATTAATCTAGATCGTTAGAAAAATCAGAACGAATGAGAAAAACATGGATAGAGAAAAAATTGACTCTTTCTCTTCATTTCTACGGATCAGGCATTTCTGTTTCTGGAGGACAAATTGGTTATTTCATATTCATGGAGCAACGAATTATTGGGCCGAGCTGGATTTGAACCAGCGTAGACATATCGTCAACGAATTTACAGTCCGT